TTCGAAAAAAGCCTTGTTCTTTGTTGTTGGAAGATCTATCTCGTGTCTGGTACTGCATGGTTCCACTCTGCAAGAACTCCAAATCATTCTCTTGAAGCTCATCCTCTTCATAAATGATCCGCTTGCCCCGAAATGTGGCCCAATAGTGATGAAATCCCAATTCATTGGGCCTTTCGATACAATCCAATAGAAAGCCCCAGGGGTGCCATATTCTAGGAGCCCAAACTATGTGATTGAATAAATCCTCCTCTATCTGTTGTGGGTCGAGGGCTCCTTCCCCTTCTTCAAACTCCGATTCGTATTTTTCATAGAGAAATCTCTGATCAACGATAGAACAAGATCCATTTTGCAACATATCTAAGGGATTCCTCGGTTCGGGCCGAAGCAATGTCACTCCTCGATCATTATCAAACTGACTGTAATCTTTTTTTTCTGTCCGTGAGGATCCCGCCAGAGCGCCTTCTACTTCTAATAGGCCATGAACTAGATCAGAATCATTCTCAACGAGTCCAGAAGTGATCCCATTTTTTTCATCGGGTCCGGGTAGAGACCAAAGATCTTGAGCGACCAATCCGGCAGAACTACTCAAAAGATAAAGAAGTATCGTTAATTTCTTCATGCTCGTTCCAAGTTCGAAGTACCATTTGTACAAATAAGAACCCCCTTCGTTACATGATTTCTTCATATACATATAGATAGATATAGGATCTATGGGGCAATGACTTAGAAGTACATTTTGTGCAACAGCCCTTCCTATCTGATAGAAAAGGATTCCATGATCCTGAACCGATCTTCCCTGGGATCGCAAATCCCAAGTTTGTCTATGAAGAGCGGATCTCATTGTATTAGTGTCTATCATTGATTTCTTCTGTGTAATACGAATCGATAGGGCCTCATTGGTAAGTGCTACAAGATCTCGTGCATTGGAACCCATGGTTATGGACCCGAATCCATTAGTATGGAACATTTTCTTTTCCAAGTAAAAGCCCCTAGTATATGAAAGAGTGAAAAAGTGCTTTCGTTGTTGTGGAATAAGAAGCCTTCGTATCTTAATGAATGTATTTAATTTATTCGGAGCGATTAGAGCGGGATCCACTTTTTGGGGAATATGAGTCGAAGCAATAACAAGAGTATTTATAGTCAAACATCTTTCACAATCCCTGGAGAGATAGTTCACTAATAGACCGAGGGATAATAAGTAATTCGACTCATTCACATCCAGATCATGAATGTTTGGAATCCATATTATGCAAGGAGACATTGCTTTTGCTAATTCGAATTGAAGGGTGATATAAAATCGGTCTATTTCCGGCATCATATCCATAGTTAGCGCATTCATCATAGTTAGCAGCTCCAGCTCCGTATCAAGGTCAAGATCAATATCGTCACTATCATCAATATCGTCACTATCATCAATATCGTCACTATCATCAATATCGTCACTATCATCAATAAGAAAACCTTTAGGTTTGTTATCCAGGAACTTGTTCAGAAATACCGTAATGAAAGGCACATAGGAGTTTGTCGCTAGGTATTTGACCAAATAGGATCGTCCAGTTCCTATAGAACCTATCACTAAAATACCCCTAGAGGGGGATAGTAGTAAGCGGAGCGAAAAGGGTTTTCCATGAGATGGGAAATGAAAACGATTAGCCCCACATGAGGTTTGTGAATAAGTGATTGTCTGATAATGAGCAAGGAAGATCCGTCTTTCTGCTAAACAGGATGTATGGAACTCATAATTCATTAGATACTTTTTATGAATGTCAACTAAGTATCGTAAGTAAATTGCTCCCGGTTGTTCAATCATTTGATAACCAGAGTCATTCTTTGATAAATGATCACGATGAGTCAGACTCCATAGAATTTGATCCATCCTTTTTTCTATCGTTAAGGTGGAGAACTGAACCAAGAATTCTCTTTCTTCATCATCCATCGCACTGTTCGCGACCCAGGATTCTATTTTATCATCAATCCAATCACCGTTCACGTTTTTTTTTCTTATCAATGAATAGATCTCTTTACTTGTATGACTTAGATATCTCGTATTTCTCGAAAAAGTGATTCGATGGATGGGATTTGGTATGAGACTTATGAGATCGATGATATCGATGAGATTGATATTCAAATATTTCTTCTTAGAGCGTATTGATTTGACCCCATAAGCGGGACCACCCAAGAACATGTTGCCGCCAGAAGAAGCAGAACCCCGTATTTCTTTTAAAGAATCTCCTAATTGTTCCAGAACAACTAGAAAGAGATTTTTTAACCAGAAAGAATTCAGTTCAGATGTAGGATACCTATCCAGAAGTTTTCGCAACTCCATCATGTATGATGGAATCATCAAAGATTTGACCTTTTCGAACTCTGTCTGTAACTCACTAGAGGCTCGGGAAACAAAGAGAAGATGTGTACGAACGAGATATCCAGCAACAAAAAGAAGGAAAAGGATTGAATAGAGGAACTCCCGAACATTTGGCGATCTCAGATGTGTCGATATCAATAATGACTCATTATTTCGATGAATCATTTCTTCGGACAGAAGATTATGTAAACACTGACTCGAAATCTCACTTATCAGATTCCGTTGTGGAAGACACAATTTTTTCTGAAGAATTCGCCATGATATATCTGATCCATGCATATCATGAAAAATGGATACAAATTTTTGACTGCTACTTAGTATCGGCAATAGGTCTGAAAAAGGATCTAAAAATATCAATAGAAGATATTTGTACCCTGTCAAAGTAAGGAACCATGGCATATATGTTTGGAATAGATTCCATTTTGAGAGAGTTGAAAAAGCACTATCCCGTGGAAAGGTTCTATCCATCTGTCCTTTCTCAACGCATTGATTGAAACAAAGACTCTGTTTTTTCCTCTTCTCGGATGGTACATATTTTTTCTCAGAACGTTGAGTGGGAATCAAACCCATGTTTGAATTGAAATTGAGATACTGATGCAAGTTATTCCCTTCTGAATCAGATAGATTCATATCTGAAAGAGGTTGACAATAAGTTCTTTCAAAATGGACTTGTCCCTCTGTTAGAGGTGTTCCAGAAATGTCTGCAATCGAGTAGTCAATAGATCTACGAGCGAATGGATCGGTACGAGGAAAATGGAAAGATTTGTACAAGTTATACGTTTCGTCACCACTTTGTGGAAAATCGTTAGGTATGAATATGTTAGATACCTGTGACTCGATTGGTGAAAGAGTCTCTCTCTCCAAAAAAGCATGTTTTTGACCGACGCACAAAGAAAATGTTTTCTTGTTGTGAATGAACAGGATATGGAGGAATTGTCCATACGTAAAATCATAATTATTGATACGGGCCCTTTCCACATAAAAAGGGAATATTTTGTTACAATAGAAGCAGAAGTGATGTGGATGATAGAATCGGAGTCGATTTGCTTTATAAAAAGAAGATATCAATGAACTTCTATGAAATGGTTTCGCGGGATTCCGCCAATTGTCTTGATCGTGGGATATCATTGAGAAATAGGAATCCGTGTTATCAAAGGATTTCCTGCGATTATTTCTAGTATGGAATGAGTCAATCATCCACTTTGGTATCTTATTGAACAAAAATGGTGATATTCCTCCATGGATCAAGAATTTCGATTTTTGGGAAGTATCATGATCATCCACTGGAAGAACTATTGATTCTAACAACGGATTGCATAGTTGATCATTCGGACCTTTCAATTCATAGATGTGGATCTCGGACCTATGAATGGGGATATTCCCAAAACTCACAAAGAAAAAAGGAAGTGAGTTAGACAAGAAGAGAATCCACTTGGACAAAAAAAGAAGTGACTTAGACAAATCTTTTTTGTCGATAACCCCAGACCCATCCATCGAATATTGATTAATACGTAAGCGATCGAACACTACTTGACAACGGCTCTTCTGCTCAGAAACGAAGAAATGTTCCAAATGTTCCTGGAAATTATTGCTCCCATTGGACCATTTGTAGATATATGCATTAGGATCCCGATTCAAGGATCTCTCGATTCGAGAAATAAAAAAAAGAGGATCGAACCATTTCTTTTGACTCTTTTTCAAATTCGATAAATGTTGGTTGATCGTATATTTCATTATAGTTCTATGATTCAGAGTATCATTTCCTATTTGATCCCTTTGAATTCCATATTCGAAGTTGCGATCGGATATTAAAAAGAATCGATTCAATACATTTCTTATGTACCCATAGGTGCTATATTGGATTTGAATCAGATTTCGGATCAATCTATATTGATTGACTGCCTCCATTATGTTGTTGCTAGCAAATACCACTCTTTTTGGTTTTGGATCTTCCAAATCATTCCCGCAGGAGATCCGGACCCCTTTTTTTCTGATCCTTCGATCAAAAGATTCATTCTCTTCATAAAAAATAGGAAGTAGAACCAAACATAAAGATTTATTTTTCGATTCATCCCTGGAGTTGAATACCTCATTCAAGAATTGTTTTTGATCCAATCCGTAGTAGGAATCAATCGAAAAGGCAAATCCCTTATGATACACTAGATCCGGCTCGGTTATTGATAGAGTGAATCGATCTGCCATTTCTTGAAATCTCTCTTCTGATTCAAAATCGTGGTGTAACGTGTATCCCCCCCTGTTCCGGTCATGAAATAGATGAAATAAATCCAAATCACATCCCGGATCTGATGAAATAGGATGCATTGAGACGGTATTTTGTAAATACGTAATTATCTTGATATTCATTTCTTTATTTTCCGATCGCCTGGAAGGGACAAAAGAAACATCTTGTTGTTTCTTCAACCATTTCTGATCTCTAGTGGACCTCTCAGTAGGATTCGAACCCAGATGAAGTTCTGACCATCTGTCAGAGAAAAAAGAACGAATGGATCTTGTAGGATTCTTCCCAATACATTCTTCGATTTCTTCCGGAAGCAGATGATTATTCATCTGCTTCTCACGTTCCGTGAATAGCCGGGACATTGAGGAATATCCAGAAAGGCATTTCGGGAATCGG